ATCTGGGGGTGGTGTATTGGTGTCTGGGTAGTCGGTACTACTAGATCTGGGGGTGGTGTATTGGTGTCTGGGTAGTCGGTACTACTAGATCTGGGGGTGGTGTATTGGTGTCTGGGTAGTCGGTACTACTAGATCTGGGGGTGGTGTATTGGTGTCTGGGTAGTCGGTACTACTAGATCTGGGGGTGGTGTATAATTAAATAAAAGTACAATATTATTTAATATAAATTGGCCACTTAAAAGAATCGAACTTTTTGGTATTGGGAAATGAGCCCGTACTGGAACCATCCAAGCAGCTATTATTTTTGTTTTTATTAACTGGATTTTTACCTACTATGATAATTTAATTATAAAATTTTAAATAATTTGTTTAAATAAAACTAATAATAATAACTCACCGTTATATTATTCTCAATTGAGTTTATTAAAATAATTACTACGATGTTTCGCTTTATTATTTTAAATTTAAATCTATTAATTTTCAATAAATAAACATATCAATATATTATTTACTAAATAGATAACGTAAGTGTGTTTACGAAAACATTTAAATCCCAGGCATCCATCTAATGCTGTTTTTTATTAACTACTATTATTTTAAGTTATTTTAAAATTTAATATAATATACTTATGACCGGGGTCGAACCGGCACTCCGAAGGAATGCGATTTTAAGTCGCACATGTCTACCAGTTCCATCACATAAGTAAAAAAAAGCAAACTGTAGTTAATATTAAATTATAAGTAAAAATTTATTCACTAATGAGAGCTTCACTTAAATAATTTACTTAAATTAATTTGTCTTATAAAAATTTATTAGAAAACAATACAAATGAGATTCTTACTTATATATAATTCAGTAATTATCACGTTTAATGTAGCGTTCAAACCATACCCTTATTTTATTAGAGTAATTTGTATACCAGTGATTAAATTTTCCTAGTCCTCTCGTACTAAAGTTAATTTTCGTTTGTTTTCTTTTAATTACAACAGATAGGGACCAAACTGTCTCACGACGTTTTAAACCCAGCTCACGTACCACTTTAACCGGCGAACAGCCGGACCCTTGGTAGATTATTCACCGCCAGGATGTGATGAGCCGACATCGAGGTGCCAAACGGGTTTATTAATAAGAACTCTCAAAACCCATAAGCCTGTTATCCCTAGCGTACCTTTTATCCGTTGATCGATATATTTTCTACAAAATTATATCGGGTCAATATGACAGACAAAAAATATCCTTAAAATACTTGTATGTACTTTAATCAAACTTAGTAAATTCATTCCAATATTGATTTAAATTAAAATTAAATACCCCAAGTCATTATACTCCTCCGTTACTATTTAGGAGGAGACCGCCCCAGTCAAACTATCTTTCTATAAAATAAATAGTATAATTATTTTAAATTTATTTTTATTTTTAAAAAATATTTAAGTAGTTTTCCATTTTTAGTAAATACCTCCTACTTGTCTAGTTAAATATAAGAAAAAAATATTAATAGATAATAGTAAAGGTGCATAGGGTCTTCCCGTCTAGTTGTAATATTGCCGCATCTTCACGGAAATTTCAATTTCGTAGAGCAGATATTAGAGACAGCAGGGCAGTCGTTACATCGTTCATGCAGGACGGAACTTACCCGCCAAGGAATTTTGCTACCTTAGGACCGTCAGGGTTACGGCCGCCGTTTACTGGGGTTTAAGGTTCTAGCTAAAAACCAGAACTTGTTCACCTTGCAGCACCGGGCAGATGTCAGATTCAATATATCATATTTAAATTTAGCAGAATCTTATGTTTTTATTAAACAGTCGCTACCCTCTCTTTTTTGTTGCTTAAAGCCCCCTTTCTCCCGAAGTTACAGGGTAATTTTGCCTAGTTCCTTTAATATCTTTTACTCTTTCGCTTTTATATATTCTACTTGTACACTTGTGTTAGAGTTGGTACGATTTAAAAAATATAAACATTTCCAGCAACTAATTTATTTTTAAACTATATACTATAATAAATTTAATATAGTATATAAAATAAATTATTATGTATTTTATATTTTATATTCATAGATAAAATTAAACATTTAAATCACAGAAATCGACTTACACTAAATAAGATTATCAAATTTAGTAACCCTTGTACATTAAGCGATAATGATTCTCACATTATGTCTACTACTCATGCTAGCATTATCTTTATTGATAAAATATAAAACTTCACAATTTTATTTATTTATACAAAATGTTCCACTACCATCTTTCGATTTATCAATTCGGTAAGTAAAAATTATTCTATCCATTTACGATTATTTTTACATCAATTATTTAAAAACAATAATATTCTCTATATTGAGCTTTTACGCTTTCTTAAAATGAAGGCTGCTTCCAAGCCTACATCTTATAGGTCTTATTAAAAATAATCTCGGTATTTATTTACTTTTGTAGACCTTATTGTTTAATCTGAGCTGTTTCTCTCTTGACTATTAACCTTAGCGCTAATAGTCTGATTAATATTTAATATTTAAACAATTATTATATCCTAATTTTATAATTAACAAATTAGCTATTAATATAGTTATTTAAACCTGTTTAAAATAAAAATATCACCCTACTTAAATAGGTTTCGTGGAAAACCAGCTATAACTAAGTTTGATAAGCCTTTCACCCCTAATTACAATTTATCCCAAAATTTTGCAACATTTAAGAGTTCGGTCCTTAGGTAAATATTACCCTTAACCTAATCATAATTAGATCACTTAGCTTCGGGTCTTATATAATTAACTATTTTTTTTTCAATTCGTATTTTTATTTTAATAAATTACTCGCTAATTATATAAACTTGCTAGCCCATTATGCAAAAGGTACGTTAAAATACATTACTTTAACTGTGTATAGCATTAAATTTCAGAATCTTTTAAAATATTTAAAAATCTTTTCACCTTTCCTTCGCAGTACTAGTTCACTATAGGATTTAAATTTTTTTAGTTTTAGAGGTAGATCTCTAATCTTCAATTTCAAAAAACATATTGAAATTTACTAAATTAAAATTATATGTTATTTGTATATAGATTTAAATTAAATAATACATTACCAGCACATACATTTTCCCAACTAAGTAATGTGCTGGATTTCTAGGCATATTGTTATGAAAACAATCTAGTGAAAAATCTATGTTTCTTTCATGTTCAGTTTTAAATTTTACGTATTTACTAGATGCATTTACAAAAACAGATACATTTGTAAAACTAAATATTTTATAGATATAATCTAGTTCAGTGTTATTAAATTTATATGTAATTAATCTGTTATAAAAATTACTTCTATACAGTATAGATATAAAGTTGTTATTATAAACTAAAACAGTTTTTTTTATTTTATTTACTAAAACTATACATCTTAGTAAACTATTCAATGCTTTTAGTTCTTTAAAATTAATTAAATTTAAATATTTTATATAATTAATATTAAGTTTTAATTTGTTATTTAAATTTTTGTTATTTAAATTTTTTTTATTTTCTATTAAAAATAAGTTTAATTTTTTATTTATTATTATAAATTAATTTTTTCATAAAATTTAAAAAAATATATATGAAAAATAAGAAAATATAAATAAAAAAAAATAACAATATAAAATAATATATGATTCTTTAAATGATAGATCCATTGGTAGAAATTTTGTATTTTTTTTAGGCATACCAAAAACAACATTAAATCAAGCTTTGCTAAACCCTATTAAACCTAATACATTTGCTACAAACATTAATATTAAGCAAGATGATGGTGAAGCTTCTAATAAACCATTAAATATATAAAATTCTGTTATAAATTTTATGGTGCCGGGTATACCTGAAAAAAAAACTAACATAAACAGTATAGATAAACCTAAATTTGGTGTGACGTGTAACAAACCATTTATTTCGACTAGAGATCTAGTATGAAATCTTCTGTAAATACAATCTACTAAAAAAAACATTAACGCAGATAAAAAAGCGTGGGTTGCGCTAAATAAAATACCACCTAAAATAGCTGTTGAATCACCCCAACAAAAAGCCAAATATATTATATTCATTTCTTGAATAGTACCGTAAGCTACTAATTTTTTTAAATCGGTTTGTCCTCACATTTTTAACGAAGAATCTACTACACCCATTATACAAATAGCAATAAAAATAGATGAATTCATATCTATAAAAATAGAAGTATTTAATTTATAAAAACCATATAAAGCTGTTTTAACTAAAAAACCACTCAAATAAATAGAAAAACCACTAGGTGCTTCTACATGTGTTTTAGTTAATCAATAGTGAAACGGTCAGATAGGTACTTTGAAACCAAAACCAAAAAAAAGCAATAAAACAATTATTGTTGATTCATTTGTTGTAAAATTAAAATATTTTAAATCTGAAAATTCGCTAGTATTAGATAAAGATATTATATAGGAAATAGCTATTAATACTAATAATGAACCTAGTTGAGTTCATATAACAAAATATAAAGAAGCTTGTATAGCTCTACGACTAGGACTGACAAAATATACAATAAAAAAAGAAGGTATTAATAATAATTCATAACTCATAAAAAATAAAAATAAATTAGATACTGATACATAAACATATACAATTAACAAAAAAATGTTAAAAGAAAAAATATATTTAATATTTTTTCAATATAATCTAGTATCTAACGCTAAAATAGATATAAAACCGACAATATAAGCAAGAGTTAATAGTATTAAACCAAAAAAATCGATTGTTATGTTTGCTTTAAAGTATCTATGTAAATAATTATCTCATTTTACGTTAGTAATTTTAATTGAATAAGAATTTATTAAGCTTGTACGCGAAAAAATTTCTAAAGAGTAATGATATGTGTGTAAGCAATATGCTAAAAAACATAAAATATGCATAAAAAAAGAAATTAATAAACCGATAATGGTTATAAGCTTAATTGCTGTCAATACAGAATTAACATTGTTTATTTTTTGAATAGAGTTAATTTTTGATAAATTAAAAATAATAAAAGATATAAATAATAAAATTAATAAAAAAAAAAAATTAAGTTCTATAAAAATTTTTGATGAGTATAATGTATATAGAAAATTATTTTCTATTGGAATATCTATAGACATACCTAATGGAGTTTTTTTTAACATACCTACCTGGTTATTATTATTGTTAAATATTTAAATAAATAAATATAAATTTAATAATAAAAAAATAAAAAAAAAACAAGGTATTGATTTTAAATAAATATAATCAAAATAGTTGTTTTTATAAAAAATTTTTAATTTTTTTAATTCTAAATTATTTAAACTAAGTATATAATATGCTATACTACTACTAATTTTAGCTTTAAATAATCTTATATTAATATAAGATCAAAGATTGATTTTAGAGATAGAGTATGGAGTATCAGTAGTGTTGTATAAATATAAAAAAAGTCATCTAAACATAAGTACTCTTACTGGGATTCGAACCCAGATTTACGGGGTGAAAACCCGCTGTCCTGACCATTAGACGATAAGAGTTATAAATTTTATATACAGTTATATGAAGGCACAAAAAGATGATAAAAATCTTTTTCTTTTTAAAGCAATGCTAACAGGTCCTATTAATATTTTACCTTTAGGAGTTAATCTTTTTTTTAAAAGAACTACATTATTAGATCTAAATTTTATATAACTACCATCTATTTTTAGTTTTTCTTTTTTTACTGTTACTATAATAGCTTTTAATTTAGTTTTCTTAGGTATTCAGTTATTTGCACGAGTTTTTTTTACACTTATTTTAATAAAATTACTAACTGATGAGTGTTGTCTAAAAGAACCTCCGTATAAATGAAAGGCTCGAACAGATCATACACCACATTTATCTATTGGTTTTAAATTAGTTTCTTTTTGTATCATTAAATTATTTTTTTTTTATAGATCTTAAGCTAGGTTTAAAATTAGTTTGATAATTTAAATCCTGTTTTCTTAAAAATGAAAAGTTTATAAAATCTTTAAAAAAATTGAACATATTTAGTAAATTAGATTGTTTTATTATAGAAAAATTTTTGTTAGATTTATAGAGATTTACGCAAGCTACGCTACCTAGTAATAATAGTAAACCTATTAGTATAAATTCAATACCATTTACAGAATAATAACTTAGTGTTAGCGGAATAAAATCATTCATATTAGTGTTATTAAAAGATTCATAATAATCATCATAAAAATCCATATAATTAAATTCTATTGGTAAGTATAATTCTAGTTCTGATAAAAAATCTAAACAATAGAATAATAAAAATAAAACAATAGATGGTAAATAATAAAATAAATTATTTATATTATTGTATTTTAAATGTAAACCACCAACATTTAAATAAAAAAGTAGAACAACACTGATAAAAATTATTGTAAATTCCGCTACTCAGAGAAAACCTGTAAATAATTCTAATTGATATAAACAAATAAATAAACCAAAAAAAACTATTTCTAGAAAAACATATAAAAGTACATAATATAAATTGTTATTTACAACCAATAAATATAAAATATATATTATAAAAAACTGTAGAATAAAATTTTCAATAAAAAATATAGGTGTTAAAATATCAACTAAAGATATAATAAAATTATTAAAGACTATAATGTTTGAGAATATTGATGTAAAAGTAATTAAAAACATTTAAACTAAAGTTATAACATTTAGTTTATTAAATTAAAAAAAAATCGTTTATGATAAAATAATATATAAAATTAGGTAATTCTCACCCACCAAATAAAACAATACTTAAAACCATTGAAAAAAAAAACAAATGAAAATATTCACCTAAATAATACAAAGCAAAATAAAAACCACCGTACTCAACACTATAACCTGTTACTAATTCAGATTCAGCTTCAGCTAAATCAAATGGGGCGCGATTTGTTTCTAATAAAAAAGTTATAAAAATTAATCCTGATACACCTATAAATATAAAAATTAATCAAATAATTTCTTGATATATTACAAAAACAGAGAAACAAAAAGATTCTGTTATAAAAACTAAATTTATAACTAACAAACCTAAAAATATTTCTATATTTAGCATTAATACAGCACATCTTATAGAAGCCATGAAAGCGTATTTACTTTTACTGAAATAACCTGTTAACATAATACAATAACTAAACAATATAGATAATAGAGTGGCATATACCATATTATATTCAATTTCAAAAATTGAAACACTAGGACCTCACATTGAATTCATTCAAAAAGTATAACAGACTGCACCTGCCATAGATGGTATAGTAACAAACCAAAATTTATTTGATCCCTCAGGTATAATAACACCTTTTATAAATAATTTTAGCGCGTCTGCTATATATTGTAATCTACCTCTATAACCTACATAGTGCGGCCCAACTCTTCTTTGTATTAAACTTAATACTTTTCTTTCTATTAATGTAATTGAGGCTATTACTAAAGTTATTAGCAGCATACAAACAATATTATATAGTATAATTACCAAATATAATGGAATAGATAAAAGATTGATGAATAATGGCGCGATTCAATAACTCATTTAATTAAATTAGTTTTTATAAATTTCGAATTCTGTAAAATGTCTATTTATTAACATTAATCTAACTGTGGATCCTGGTACACCATTCATTTTTGTTTTATTGCATTGTAAATAACGAATTTTAAATATATAGTATGATATTCTTTTGTATCATCTAGGTAAACCTAATGTAGTAGATGTTGATGCTCTACGTTCAATATGTGAGTCAAAAATCATTAAAAAAAAAAACATTATACCTATTAAAGTTATAAAATGACCTGTTGTGGACATACTATGTCAACCCATAAATACTGCAGGGTAATCATGTATTCTTCTTGGCATACCGGAAAAACCTAGATAAAATTGTGGTACAAAAGTTACTCATTGTCCACCAGAATAATATATTAAATGCATGTATCCAAACATTCTTGAAAATTTTATACCAAATAAAGCGTTAAAGTAATAATAAAAACCTGAAAATATAGAAGTTACTGCGGCACCAGATAACATTATGTGAAAATGAGCAACTACGTAAAAAGTATCGTGCATTGAGACGTTTAAACTAACATGTGATAATCACATACCAGTGAAACCAGCTACTAAAAATAATAATAAAAATGACATAGAAAATAAAAAAGGTAGGTCTATTTTTAAAGCTCCGTTTACTAAAGATAAAGTTCAATTTACAACTTTAATAGTTGCTGGCATAGAAATCATGATAGTAATAGTACTATACATTGTTCTACTTCTGTGATCTAGTCCTACTAAGTACATGTGATGACCTCAAACTAAATAACCCATATATGCCATTACATAAATAGCTCAAATCATGTGATGTTTAGAGGCGACTCTTCTTGTGTTGTTGTGAGGTATTATCATATTTATAAAACCGAATGTAGGTATAATAAGTACGTATACTTCAGGGTGTCCGAAAAATCAAAATAAATGTTGTGATAAGATTGGGTCCCCACCATAAGCATATTCAAAAAAAGTGGTTTGTCAATGTCTATCAAAAGCCATCATTATTACTGCAGCTCCTAATACTGGTGTAATTGTAGCTAACATTCTTAAAGTTAAAAATAAGGATATAGTTACAAAAGGCATTAATACTCTTCTATGACGCATACCTGGCATTGCAAGGGTTCTTCTTGTTATTAATAAATTAGTAAAAGATATAGTGGTACTAATACCTGCAAAAACAACTGATAAAATTAAAACATCTTGAGAACCTACACCTGTGTATTTTAAATTAGAACTGAATGGTGTAATAAAAGTTCATCCGGCGGTTGTTAAAGTTCTTGCTGAACATTTTGTTACAAAAACTTTTTTACGTCTAGATTGAACAACTCTACTAGCAGCATATCAAAAAGATTCAGGGTAATTAATTATTGTTTTTCACATCATAAGTTTTAAAGGTACAAAAGAAAAAACTGAATATTGAGGTAACTTTATTATTTTTCTAGCTTTTCAGAAAAAAGAATGATCGTCGGTTATTTCTTTTTTTAAAAAATCAAGATAAAATAAATAATCATTTTTATATTCTTTATATTGATTATATTTTAGTTTTTCTAAAAATGGGAAAGAAAAAGATGTTTTATCGTAATATCTTCAATACTGAGGTCTTAAAAAACCTATCTTAGCTAATAATATATAACCACAAGGTTGTATTCAAAAACCAATACTATTAAGTCTAGGATATGCTACATCTTTTGAACCAACATGATAAGGTATCAAAAAATTAGCGAAACCACCAAACAAAATAGGTACTACTACAAAAAAAACCATAATTAAACCGTGTGCTGTAATTACTTGCAAATATCTTAAAGAATCTCCTTTAAAAAATGGGCTCCCAGGGTGAGCTAACTCTAGTCTTATCATAGTAGCTAAAGCTGCACCAGATAAACCTGTAATCATACTAAAATATAAATAATTAATAGCTATTCTTTTATGGTTAATTGTATAAACATATTTTTTTAAAACATGTTTTCTTAAATCGTTAAAATATGTAAATAATTTTTTTATTCTGTTTAAGTAATAAAAATAATTATTTATTGAGACTTTAAAACTTTTAGTCTGCTCTATAAAATCAACTCACATAATACAAATACGTTTATAAATATATATATTTACATAAATATAAAATACTACTATAATTAAAAAAAAAAATTTGTTTATTTAGATTTCAAAAAAAAAAAATTATTAAAAAAATATAGTAATTATTTTTTTTAATTATTATTTTTTTTTTTTTGAAAAAAACTAGTAAAATTATTAATAAACAATATAGTATTGTTATATAATAAACAATAATATGGTTTTTTATTAAAATTTCAAAAAAAAAAAAATTTATTAATAATAATAAATTTATGGAAAAAATTAATAAAAAATTAAACACTTATAAATTTTATATTAGATAACATAATTATTTAAATTATGTATAATAGAATCTCTTATTATAAATTTTCTATATTGATTAAAGTCTGTCATATTTGATGAATTAATTCAATAATAGAATGGGTACTTATCAAATTTTATAAAACTTATATTGAAATTAAATAAATTGTTTGTAATTCCGTAAAAAAATAGTTTTAAATCTGTAAAAAATACTCTAATACCTAATTTTCTACCATTAGTAAAAAATCAATAATAAGGTACATCTAAATATTTTCTAAATATAAATTTTAGTCAAGGGTACATGTAGGCTCAAGACATAATATAAATAATTATAAAATTTTGAACATTAGCGACTAGTAAAGGGTATCTCATTCTCCCTAACTCATTTATTCTTAAAACAAAGAATATTCAAAACACAGTTATAAAAACAAAATGTCAAAATTTAGCGAATAGGCAAATAGAAATATAATTATTGGCTAATCTTGTTCTACGTGTATCTATTTCTAGAGTTCAAATATACTCATCGTAGTCATATAATCAATTTATATTTCCATAAAAACTCAATATGTGAAAAAATTGGTAGAACTCAAGTCACAATATATATAATAATATTATAGTTATTAAAAATAATATTGTGCTTTGTTTATTAAATAAATTTCATTTTAATGATACTTGTAAATAATAACCAAGTAATATAATAGAAACTGATGGTAGTAGTTTTATTAAAAATCAACGTCAAGAAAATAAATTATTTTTGAATATTTTAATTTGATCATACATATAAACAGGTTCAGAAGATGAATTTAAAGTTAAATAAAAAAATACTAAAAAAGTACCAGCCTCTATTAATCAAAAAATTATGTATGTTCTTTTTCAAAAACGTTGTATAGCTGCTGTAAATCTACTGTATTGATATTTTTTAATAAAAAAAACAAAACCAGATATTAATCAATATAAAAACATTGCTACTAAAACTCAAGATAGTACTATCTTATTAAAAGGTAATAATCTAATATACATTAAATAATAAATTATTGCCACACCTAATAATAAACCTATTAATCAAAATCTTAAACCTTTTCAAACAAATTTAATACCTCCTATTAAATTATTAATACTGTTATTATTGTTTTTTATATAAAAACCCCAATCAGTTTGTTTTAAACGATAATTTAATCTATTGTTGTGTTTTATTTTTAGATAATTTAAGTGTGTATATAATATTATTTTTATAAATATTGTATCAATAAAATCATAAAAAGAAGTATTTACATTAATTCTATTTCTATAAATAAAATTGTATTTTACATTATTTATTTTTTTAATATCATTAATATAGTCGCTGTGTGAATTAAATAATATTAATGAGTTTTTATATGTTATGTATAATTTATTGTTAATTATATAGTAATGTTTTATGTTCAATTTTGATGATAAATAGTTTAATTTAAATTCTAGTAATATATTTATTGGTTGTATAACTAAATTGATTAGAGAATATAAATGATTACTAATATTAGATAAAAAATTATTTTTATTAGACTTTTCATACATATCCTCACCAATTTCATTAATACACTCTGTATTATATTTTTGATTAAAGTTTAATTGTATTTTAATTGGTTTTTCTTTAGTACTTACCAAAGAGTTGTTATTTTTTTCCATGCTGTCAATTTCTTTTTTACAAATCTTTAAAATATTATAAGAAAGAGGTAGTTGTTCATTAATTGCTCCGTTAAAATCAAATCAGTATGTTTTTAAATTTTTTCTATCCATTAAAAAATTACATTATTTATAAAACGAGGGAAGCGGGTATCGAACCCACGCTAACGATTTTGAAGACCGTTGTTCTACCATTAAACTATTCCCCCTATTTTACATGAATTATATTATTTATATTTTATCTCATATAAATATTATTAAGTTATTAGTTTGTTTAATGAAATTGAATGATTGTCAAATATAAATAAAATCTATTTTATTTATTCTTGCTAATTTAGTTATAAAAAATAATTGGTTACTTTTTACTAAAATAGATTTATACATTCAGGTAGCAATTAGATTTAAGTATTTAAAATTAAAGTTTATAATATTTTTAAAAATTGTGTATAATCAAATCAAACTTAATTTAATTTCATTTAATATTTTTATAGGATTATAGAATTTATATTTTAGCGCTCTAGGTAAGAAAAAACTTAAAATAAATATATATAATATTCATCATACGTAACCAAAATTAAATGTAAATTTATAAAATCAAAAATAAAAAGCTATTACAGCTATTATGTTTACATATAGACATCAGTAAGCACCTGTTCTATAAGTTTGTCTATTTCTAGAATATCTACTTTTATTGAAAATTTTATTTTTTCTTAAATATAATATAATAGAGTTGTTGGTTGTATAGTTAGATATATATTTTGTAATATTAGACGACGAGAAAGAAATTTTAAATATTTTTTTTAAACTATTGAGAAAGTTTTCGTTTAAATTTATTAGAAAATTTTTGTTAGAATCAGTGTTATAAATAAAATTATTTAAATTATTGAAAACTTTATTTGATTTAATTACGGTGGATTTAAATTTTGTGTTAATTATGTGATTGGTGTTGCTATTTATAACTAATAAGTATGAATTTTTATTAGTATTATCGATATTTGTTAATTTTATATAATTAACATAATCGTTGAAATAATTTGTATTAAATACTGATATGTTGAATTTTTTATTTGATGTTGAATTTTTAGCTATTAGTAATAATACCAGTAAATCTAATATATTTAGATAATAAAATTTTTTGTATTTTAATTTTAATATATTTATAATTATAGAGAAATTTAATAAAAAATTTTCACTATTTTCAATATTTAAATTTATTTTATTTTCTTTTAAAAATTTGAAAGTGTTGTAATAGTTTTTAAAAGATTTTTTATCAAAAATGTTTTTGTTATTTTTATCTATTTTATTTATATTTGAGTGTATAAAATTTAAAGTAGGTCAATTCATTGATCTTTCTATTTCTATAAGGTTTATTTCAGAGGTGGTTAAATATTGTTTAAATAGATTTAAATTTTTATTTGCAAAAAAAATTAAAATAATTTTTGAAAAATAGTTGTTTTTATATTTACTTAAGTCTGTTTTTTTTTTTCTATAAAATAAAAAAACAAAAACAGAGAAAATTATTGAAAAAATTATGTATAATACTAATCAAATATAATGTAATAATAATGCTGACATATATAAACTACAGTTAAGTTATAACATGTGGTTTTTAATTTTTTAAAATTAATTTTTGATTAAAATAATAGTTATTTAGTATATAGAAAAAATCGTTGTAAGCAGATAATTTTAATAAAACTTCTGTATATGTTCTGAATTTTATAAATTCAGTAGATGATGTGTGTCTTCTATTGAAGTAGTGTGTAGGTCAAATTAACTCTATAACTGTAGATCAAGCAAAAAAATTCATAACACAATAAGTAAAAAAAAATATTAATACTTGTTCAAAAATTGTTTTTCTTACAAAATCGTCATTTAAGTCTAATAAAATAAAATAATCTAGAATCGTATAAATAAAAATTTAAATATATAATTATTTTATTTAGTTATATTTTTTTTTAAAATGATTTAATTATGTATTCCACCAACAGGTTCCCCTACCAGTACCTTGTGTCAACTTCACTCAAATTACCAATACTAGATTCAATACTACTCTTACTGACAACGTTAAAGAATAACATAAAAACAACAACTAGATTTTTTTAAATAAATTTAATTGTTTTTTGAAAGCTTTTTCAAATCTTCCACCAATATCGACTTTCCGAGCGTGATGGGCGGTGTGTGCAAAATTTGACTATTATTTCACTGTAACATTATAATTTACAATTACTAACGATTTCATCTTCATGCTTCAGAATTTCATGAAACAATCTGAACTAAGGTAATTTTTCGAGATTAGCTCCAGGTTGCTCTATTGCGTCTCTTTGTTTTTACCCTTGTAACACGTGTGTAGCCCAACATATAAAGACCATAGGGACTTGACTTCAGCTTATAACCCCTATCCTCAAAATAAACAAAATGAAATTTATTTTAATTGAAAATAGATTAAATAAAAATAACAGTTTATATTTAGTTAATAACCATTAAAAACTTACTTATAAGGTTACATTCGTTAAGAAAAACTTAATCCGAAACTTCACAGCACGAACTGACGACAGCCATGCAATTCCGTACTTTATTAATTAGTTTTAATATTAATTATACTACTAATAAAGCCTTAAACGTTGGTAAGATTTTGCGTGGATTATCGCATTAAACCACATGTTCCACCGTTCGAACAAATTCCCGCCAATTCAGTTAAGTTTTAATCTTGCGATAATACTCCCCGAGCGGAATACTTTGCGTTAACTATTCCTGATTAAAAAAATCATAAAGTATTCATCTTTTACAGTACGGACTACTAGGGAAACTAATCCTTATCGATACCCATACTTTCATACATCAGCTAAAATTTTTAATAGAAAAGCACCTTAGTTTCTGGCAAGCTATATAGTGTGACTGCATTTAATCGCTGTTCTATAAGTCTCCATTTTCTTATTAAAAATTAGAATTTACGAATTTATTTTTATTTTAAGTTTTTATACCTTTTAACAAAAATCTAATTGTAATCACCGTAGTATTTAGTACACTCAGTCAATGTGGATAACGCTTGCTCCTCATGTATTACCGCGGCTGCTGGCACATGTATTAGCCAGAGCTTCTCCTAAAATTTACTCAATTTGTTATTTCTCGCACAAAACTTTACAGTATTACATACCTTCTTCATTTCCATCAGTTCGCTGGATCATGCTTTCGCATATTGTCCAAAATTCCTCACTGCTGTCAAAAAGATAGGGTCGTTTTCATACCCATATGTGGTTGAACAATCTCTGAATTCAACTAAACATGTTGGCTTATTTTACTAAAAATAATTAATTTAATTAAAAAAAATTATTAAATAACTTTAGAAATAATTACCCAATATTATACAGATTAATCTTTAAGCTGCAATAAAATTTTTAAATTTTTAGATTATAGTGAATATTTTATTTTTTTACTTATCATTAGTATTAAATTGTTTTTAGCATTTTTTTGTTATTTAAAAACTATATATTATTTAAATTTACTTAAAGGCATATTATTGTATTGTACTCACCTTGACGCTATATATTTAAACTAAATTAAGTTTAACTTACATAAAACTCGCATGTGTTAGGCGTCTAATTAGCGTTAATCCCGAGCCATGATCACACTCAATATAATTATATGATACAACCTTTTTTTTATAAATTAATTATCAAGAGTATTTTCTCATTTCATAATGAGTTTCAAATCTTTTTTTAGATACAGTATTTAACATTTTTGGTAACCCGAAAGTGTTTCATCATATTAAGAAGTGTTCAAATGGAAGTGCGCAAACTCTTATAGGCATATGATGATGATATCTACCACATATTTCTGCACATTGGCCATAATAAAATCCAACATTGTCTATAAAAAATGTGTGGTGAGTCGAGCGCCCAGGTACGCAATCTAATTTTATACCTAACCCAGGTATAAATCAAGAGTGGACTATATCGTATGAATTTGTTATTATAGTAATATTAACATGAGCTGGTAATACTAAAGTTTTTTTTGTCCTAATTAAACGTCTAGCTAGTGTTACTGGTATTAATTCACCTCTTTTTTTATTTTTTTTTATTAATTTATATTGAGTTGTTGGGTCATAAACCGATTGTTTTAATATTTTGTCATTTGATAGATAAGGTTTACCAGAATAGCGAGTTAGATCAGTTTTATTATTGTTCTCATCTTTATAGTATTTGACTTGAGGGGATACTATTTTTTTTCTATTATATCTTTTTTGTTTTAAAGTTAGATATATTGTATCTTGAACTATTTTAGGCTGTATTTTTGATGAGTTGTTATTAAATCTAAATTTGAATAAATGTTCGTTGTTACCATTTATAGTTTCTAGCTCTATTGGAAATTTTATTATTCTTAAAGGTAATATTTCACCAGGACTTCTTTTTATTCACCTTGAGTATTCATCAAAATCTTCATGTTTTACTAATTTTGTAAAATCTTGTATAACACTATTTTGTGGTTTATCATATATAAAATTTTTAAATATTTGTTTTGAGTCACTATTAACTTGTTTTTTATTCAAATTTGTTATGCTATCATTAAATATATTATACACAAACTCTTTTAAAAAAGGATAATTATGACTTATATTTATATCGTAATTTGCTCAAGAACTATTGTTTAAATAAGAAATAGAATCTATTTGTGATGTTTTATCATTTAACAATGTTTTTTTAGATGTTATATTGCTTGTATTTATATTTATAATATCATTATCTATATTTAAATTAGAGCTAAACATCGGGGTGTTGTTTGAGATAGAATTTAAAATATTTAATGATTTATATTGGTTAATTAAATTTAGTCTTAATTGCTCTTGTGGAGAAATTACATGTGCTTTGTTAGTTTTACCTGTTTCTTGTAGAGATCTGTTTCAATAGTTTTTAACTCATTTGTTTTGTGATCTTAATTGTAATACATGTAAATAATCATCAGCTGTTTGTAACTCACCGAAAGTATTTATCTGTCATCTATTATTACCTATATTTTTAGGAGCTGATAAAATATCGGTGAAATTTTTTAATTCAAATTTATATATTCAATATCATTGTCTTGCTCTAACTCTTACTGTAAATAAACTAGATTCATTCTGTCATTCTATTAATCTTAAAATTAAATTAGAATTAGTTAAAATATTAATACATCATATTAATGGTATAATACAAGCTAAAAAATCACCTCATTTACCATGTGGTCTATAACTTGTAGCAATTTTAGGTCTCATTTTTAAAACTCTATATCTAACTACTCTTAATATTATAAAATAATAAAAAGATCAAACCAATGCGAATCAAAATCATCATCAGTATTGTCATTGAGCTAAATGAATAAGAACATCGGAACGTAAAGATGAAAAACCAATATTAAAATTTAGTTGATAAGATGCTTCTGTTCATAAATTTCCTCACATATAAATTAAAAATTATATAATATATTTTGTAATTAAATAAAAAAAATAAGAAAATAAAATAAATTTGCCTAAAGAGTCGATAGATGATGAGTAGTAATATGTTTGTCTTCAATTTAAAAAAATAACAGAAACTATTAATATTATTATAAATCAATTTAAAATACTAACTGTATTTAAAAAATTATTATCCGGTGCATAAAAATAAGAATAACCATTATTTAAATTTAATGTTTTTAGATCAGATAGTAGATAGAATTTATTTAAAGTTGTATTATATAAATATAGTGTTGTTACATATGAGATTACTACTAATGAAATAATAGCTATATTAGAAGCTAATGAAGTATTAGTGTAGTATATTGAGTTTAAGATTTTTCTATTAGCTTGTGTATATATAGTTTTTTTACCCTTTTTGACATCAAAAAAAATACTATAAAATAGTCTATATGAGTAAAATACTCCAGCTGTAGCACCTAAAATTAATGAACTATAAATTATGTAGTATATTACGTAAGAATTGTTTAATCCTATAAAAAGTAAATGTTTTATGTAAAAACCTAATGTTAAAGGTAAACCACTTAAATTTATCATACAAACAAAAGAAGCATAACACTCAAAAGGCAAATATTTATAAAATCCCCCCATTCTTTTAAAATCTTGTATATTTCTATTAAAACGGTTTACATTACCCATACATAAGAATGTAGCTGCTTTAAAAAAACCGTGTACATATAAATATAGTATAACATATTCGAAAACACCTGTTGAATAAGTTACCATTAAAAAACCACAATGGCTAATTGTTGAGTATGCTAAAGTTTTTTTTGTATCTGATTGAAAAGCGGACACTATACCACCATAAAAAGCTGTTAGAGATCCAATTGTCGGTATAACATAATAAGCATAATAACTTAACTCAAATAAAGGTGATAGTCTAAGTAATAAATATATACCTGCGGATACTAGTGTAGCTGAATGTATTAGGGCGGATGCTGGAACAGGTGCTTCCATAGAATCAGGTAATCAAATATGAGCGCCTAATTGAGCTGATTTAATAAAAGCACAACTTATAAAAAAAAAACTAATTATTTCAATCAAATTTATTGAAAAATATGACATTTCTATAGTGTAACTTTCATATAAAAATATTTGAGAGTTAAATGTTAATATATCAAGATTATATGTTGTGTTAAATATTAATAATATAGCAAAAAATAAAAATAAATCACTTAGTTTATTAAATGAAAAGGCTTTAAATGCAGCTTTTAAAGTACCAACCCTGGTTGATCAAAAGTTTATTAAAAAAAATGAAGTTAAACCTATCAACTCTCAACCAAGAAACATTACAATAAAATTACCTGAGGATACAAGTAAAATCATACTAATCATAAACAAATTTAAAAAAAGCATTAGTCTTTCCACCAATGGTTCGTATCTAAAATAGGAGAATGTATAAATATATACAAATATTCCTATAGTTAATGTTAAAAACGAGAAGCTTATAGATGTTGAATCTATTAATAAATCAAAAGAAACTTTATAGCCGCTTGATAGGTACATTCATTTACCCAAATTTATTAAATAATAGCCATTATTAGACATGATATTATCAAAATAAAAAATCATAGAAAATCAAAATAAAGAGATAGATAATAAATTTAATACAAAAACTCCGTATAAACCCAAATAACTTAAACATAATAGGCTGAAAAGTGTTGTAAATAAAAATAATAGACCAGTGAATAAAAAAATTGGGTATGATACAAGATATTCATAAAAATTATTTGTAGTATTTTTAGTACTGAAGTTATTTAATAAGTTATATAAATATTTTAGTTTAAATGAGTTTGTATCTATATTTACAAACATATCATAATACCATAATTTATGTATAATAATATCGCTTGGTGTTATAACTTTTCTTAACATTTCTTTATCACTTAATAGTATTTCAGTTCAAGTAATTAAAAAAATAGTATATATATTGTGTAAAGTATTTATTAGTCATAAAGGAAATAGTAAAAATACAAAAGTTATTTTAGTAGAATATGAGCCTGTGGTGTATGTGTTTGTTCAATTATTTCCATTTAAATTTCTAATATATTGATAATAATCTATACTACATATTACTCAAATATGTATTAATAATACTAGAAGCATATACATATAATTTTTTTTTATAAATATTTTAATATTGTTTATAAAATTTATTGCTTCGTTTGTTATTACTTCTTTTTTGCTTACAGTATTACATAAAAATATAATGGATTTTTTTATTAAATTTTTTGCCAAATGAAAAATTACAAGATTTAGTTATTTTCTTTTAAAAATTTTGATTTTACAAAAGTACTGTAAAAAAATAATTCAGTAATTAAAAATCTTCTTAAAAATGAGTTACCTAAATAAATAAATAAGTACATAAAAGATCATAATGTACCGAAATTACCATTAATTCTATTATAAAATCTACCATAAGGTAAGTAGGAAGTAACATATAAAGCGCTACATAAAAATAGTCAAAATGTAATTTGGTGTAATATATTATCTTCAACGGAGTGGTATTTTGGTGTTAATATATCACTTCTTTTTATAATAAAGCTTGTTATAGCTACATTTTTTCTGGAATAATTATTTTGTTCATTTGTACCATGTATTACTGGTTGATAAAATAAAATGAAGAAATAATAAATTAAACCGAATAAACCTATTTTATGAAAAGGACAAACTGTTAATCATGCCATAAATGGTCTAAAATATCAGTGTGGTGCTACAGATAAAAATCTAACATCATTTATAAACCCTATGTCACCTCACATAAAATATTCGTAAGATAGAGCTTCGGGTTCTGGATATACAATAAAACATACAATCATTACAATTAATATTATTTCTATCATACCACCTAATTCATTAGAAAGAGCCTCATCAAATCAAATCATTTCTGTATCTATACCATCATAAGAGGATTCATTTTTTCAATCATAATGTATATCAACACCATGAATTAAACCTAAGTACGATAAAAAAAATGCTAAAACATAGTGTAAATAAGCTAATCTTATTATAGTATCAGTGTTTAATTCTTTAGATGTAAATATTCATCAATAAAACTTACCTTTTCCTGCAAAAAAAGTATCATATAAGTTAGCAGCTATAGCTAAAGTAATATCGCTTAAATGTGTACAACATAAAACTAGACCTAAAAAAACAACTACTTGAAATAGTAAAAATGTAAAAACTCCGCTTTTTCAAGCCGCTTCTTGTTCATACTCAAAGTTGTTTAAATAAATTTTTCTAAATAAGTGAAAATAAGAAAATATAAAAAGCATATCAACCCCCCTTTCATGTAATCAGAAAAAGTCGTCTGTATATAAATCTTCTACATCTTCTTCCTCTCTAACCATAGGTATTAACATAGGTTCGGGCACTAAACTAAAAGCTAGCATTGTACCGCTTACTAATTGACTAGCTATTGTTAAAAAAGTGAAAAAACCAAATAGAGAGTTTATATCGTGAAAACTTACTGTCATAACAGCAAAATATTGAATAATTTTTTTTATATTAGTTGATATATAAATACCTTTATTTCATTCCATGTTGTTAATTTATATTAAAAGTGTAATTTTATTTTGTTTATTTTTTTATTTTTTGTTATTTTATTTAATTTAGTTAAATATTTAAGTTTATTTAGTTGTTTTGATTTTTTTCTTTTTGGTGCGGCTATTTTTAATTAATTATTATTTTTAATTAATTATTATTTTTAATTAATTATTATTTTTAATTAATTATTATTTTTAATTAATTATTATTTTTAATTAATTATTTGTATCAATTTTTTAAAAAAAATTATATTTTTATTATAAATTCGTTGTAAATACACCAAAAAAAAAAATTTATATAAAAAATTTATATATAAAAAAAAATTTATATACTAATTTGCATTATTTTGAACGATTTCAATATTAAATTAAAATTTTTATTAAAATATTGATAATTTAAAAATACAAACTGTTAAAAAAATAACAGTTATTATTTTTATTTTTTAAAACATTATTTTAACTAAATGGGTTCATGGAATTGGATACTAACAAACTACAAAACATTAAAACAAAAAAATAAGCTAAACCCTGAGAATAAAGAATTATCTATGTATATTTTAAAGTTATATACTTTTTATTTTTTTTATTCAACTTTTTATTTTTCTTTTTATTGACATTTACTAGCCTCTTTAATTATTAGTTTTTACATAACTAAGTTTATTTGAACAGTTGCATATACTTGATTTTTTATCGACTATATTTGCGCTTATGTAATAATGAAGGAAGAGTATTATATAAAAAAAAAATATTACATAATAGCTGCGTCTATCTTGGATTTTTTTTTTTTAGTAGAAGAAACATATACTAACTATAGAAAATCAAAAAAAACACAAAAAAATACAAACGAAAGGCCCAACTTTTATAAATTTATTAAAAATCTATATATTTTTCTAAAAACAACACCAACTATAATTATAAATATGTTTTACAAAATTATTAAATTATTTTTAAAAATTTATAGTTATTTTAATATAATTTACGTAACTATCATAAACTATTTATATTCAAAAAATTATTATAATAAAACTTCAAAAAATCTATTATATGAAAATTTTTTTTTTACGAAAGAACAACGTTTTGCTAATTATTTTAAAATTGAACTACAATCTTATAATAAATTTAAAGTTGCTGTTAAAGCGGATTGAGATTTTTTATTATATAAAGAGGGTTATTCTTATTTTTTAAATAATTTAAAAAAATTTAATTTTTTAGAAAATTTAATTATTTTTTTAACTAATCTACCGACCAATTTAATTAGATGATTATGATATTTTTTAAAAAAAACAACAAAACATATTTTGTTTTATACCCGATACATGTTTTATTTTTATAGATCATTTTTTTACATATGTTTTAATTTTTTAAACTTTAATATTTATTTTTTTTATAAATATATTATAGTTTTTATAAAACCGTACTTAGCAAAATTACATTACTGTACTATAGTTTGTAACGTATATATATATAGTATTATACAGTATATATATATATATACTAAAGTTAAAAAAAAAACTAATGTAATTAAATTACATGAATCATTTTGATCTAAATATAAGTTGTTTTTTATTTCGCAATACTTATATTTAAAAAATTTAAATTTATATAATAATTATTTATATATAAAAAACTATAATATATATATATATATATTAAAAAATATTATATATATATATATAATAATATACGATAGTATATTATTTTTTTTTAAAAAATTTAAATTATTTATTATATATATATATAATATAAATAACTATAATACATATATACTAATATATATTAAAAATAACTTAAAATTATATAGAATAGTAATATTTTATTTAAAACTAATTATAATTAGATTACTAGATAGTAGAGAGTATTATATGGTTTTGAATAAAAATTTTTATAAAAAAGATATAAAAAAACTTTTTAAAAAAAATAATATAAAAAAACAAATACCCGACTATTTTAAATTATATTTTAAAAAAATAATTATAACTAGAAAAAAACAGATGAAAATTCAATGTATTAAACTACTTAACACATCAAATTTAATATATGAGATACTAAAATTAACTAAACTATTATTAATCTCTAAAAATAAACTAGTTCAAAATAACCATATTTTAAATTTAACTATAATATTTACTAACCTTTTTATAAAAAAATCACCACAACTACTAAATTTAAATAAATTTTTAGAAAAAAATCAAAATATATTATTAATTTTATTAAAAATACACAATATATATATATATAACCTAAAAATAATAGAACTAACTACTATAAAAAATAAAAACATAATTCAATTAAATTTTATAAAAAATATAAAAATAAATATAACAAATTATTTTATAAATAAAAAAAATAACATCAAAAACACAAAATACTTTGTATTTAATTTTAAAAAACTAAAAAAAAATCTAAACCCGTCAAGCTCAGCTATAAGGCAAGCTTTAATAGTATCGCTATCACCAAGCACATTAATAAATATTTTTTTATCTGATATTTGCCTATCTATCACTGTTTTTATAAAAAAAAATAAAAAAATAACAAAAATAATAAAACTACTTTTAATAAAAAAATATAAATTCTTTAAAAAATACTACACAAAAATTTTAATACTAAAAAAAAACACCCAAAAAATATTATATTTTTTAATAGACATGCTACATAAAAAAACAGCTTATATTTTTTTAGTATTTTCTTACTTTTTAAATAAAGAAGTATCAAACTATATATTTACCTTTAATCTAAATAAACAACTACACTCTATAGCCGACATAATATTTTTAAATAAAAATATATTATATGTTTTATCAACAATAGTCGGTCTATTAATAATACTGAGTTGATCAAAAAAAACACACTCCTTTTATGGGAAATATTTATGAACAATGACTATATTTCCATTTTTTCTAGAAACACATAAAATACTTTACACCAAATTATTAGCACTTAATTGTTTAAACTTAAATACAATAGATTTTGTAATTATGTTAAAAGCAATAAACTATAATATAAATATAACAATTGTATACTACTGTTCAACGATATTAATCCTAACCTGATTTATATATTATTGTAAAAAACACGAAGCGTTTAGACACACACACGCCAATTTTAAATCTCCTAGATGATACTACATTAAATACATTTTAATATTATTTATAATAGAGATCTTAAGACTAAAAATTATAAAACATATACACATATGTATACTTTATATAAATATAAAATACAATACTGACATAATAATACTTAATTTATTCTTAAAAATAATAAACACCAGTATTATACAATTTTTACTAAACTTTACTGTGTTATATATATATGAAATAAATTATTTTCAATACTATTATATATTACAATTAATAAACATTACTAATTTATATATTATTAATTTTACGCTTGACGTAATAATGGCTGTTGTCACTTTATACACCGTCGTTGTATATTGTCGAAAATTTGTAAAAATGGATTGAAAATTTGTAGCATTTCCGATGGTGACATTTGAAACTCTATTAAAATATATATCATATACTTATATACTAGTATATGTTTTTACATACTCGTACACAGGTATAAATGACGGTAAATTATTATGATACGGGCCACAACTATTTTTTGTATGATTTATATATTTAGATTGAAGAGTCCATAAAATACCAAAAAAAACAATGGCGTGATACTTTAAGTTTATTGTAGATTTATGACCACAAACAGCTTTTAGTATTTGATGTCAACCATTACAACTATACAATGATCAACAAAAATATCTAGCTATGCGATTAAAATTTAAAAACTATAAACAAACATACCAAAATAAATACAATAAATCCGAATTATGAAATAAAAAAATAACACTCGCCTATCAAAAAGATAAAGAAGACACTTTATTTTTATATACAGCTTTTGCAAAAACTATGTCAAGAAAAGAAAATATGCTAAGAGAATTTAATATTTTTGACTATTATGGGTGACAATATGATTGAACTCATAATTATAAAAAAATAAATATATTTCATTGAAATTTAAATTGATGGGATAAACCTTATATGTATTTTTTCGACAAGTTGATATATATATCTAATGTAAAATTTTTTTATTTTAATTTTTTCCCATCAGTCTTTAAATTTAGTGCAAAATTAAATTACATAACATTTTGCCACTCATACATAAAATTTATGGATCATATATACACCCACTGAATTATTAATAGAGAAGATGAATTAGATGCTATTGATAGCTTAGATAATAAAACAATTCATGTTAATCCATGAGAAGGGGTAATATTAAATCACGGTGTTTTTTATAGAGGTAGAAAATATAAAAAAATATGTAGAGAATGAAAACGAAACATACATAACCAAAATGAAAAAATTAAATGACTTAAAAATTTAAAAAAATTTAAAAAATTCTGACTAGAAAATAGTTGTGGTAAAGTATTAGTACCTTTAGATTTTTTAAGTGAATATAAAAAAATAGGTTGAAAAATTTTTGAAAATAAAGAAATGGAAGAAATTATTTTAGATTGAAGACCTGATTTTGAAGAATGATAAAGTTATAACTTGTTATAAAAATAATTTATAAATATGATAAACAAATATATGCAGCCAATTCAAATATTTATTGTTTTTGAAAAATTAAATTCAAAAATCTGAATCTCTAAAAAACTAAACTCTAATCATTCTGTTATCCTTATACCTAATAATTGATTTTATTCAATTAATTTATTTTTAAAAAAAGAATTACTTTTCTCTAATATAACATTAATAGAGAACTCTGCAATTGATACAACACATTACAATCAAGAAACAAATTTTAATAGCATTTCTGTAAATTCAATAGAAAATTATTTTTTTAAAAATAAACTACTAATTTTTTATAACTATTATAATTATTTTTTAAAAAACAAATTAACAATATTTTTAATAATAAATAATTTTTATAAAAATATAGATTCTGTGGATAGAATTTTCCCAAACGCTAATTGGCTTGAGAGAGAAACAAGCGAAATGTATGGTATTAATTACAAATGAAAAACTGATACTAGAAAATTATTATTAGAGTATTCTAAAATAGAAAATCCAATGCTAAAAGAATTTCAAAGCGAAGGTACCCAAGATGTTTTTTATAGTATATTTGAAAATCAAGTAGTAATTTTAAAAAATGAAACTGTAGAATTATAAATTTTAAAATGTTAACATGATTATCCTTCTGATCCATTATTTTTTGATTAGTTTTAATATTAATAGCATTAAAACCAAAAAATTTTATCTCAATTTTATTTATATCAGAATTAACATGATTAGTTTTATACACTTTATCGGTATTATTAGGTTCTATTTACTGCGATATAACTCTACTAAGCACCTCCTTTTTTATTTTAGGTGTAGCTGGTTTAGAATTTTCATTAGGAATTTTAATATCAATATTATATAAAAACTTAAACGAGTCTTTAAATATTGACGCAAATAATAAAAACAATAACCAATCTGTTTTAGATAAAAATTTTCAATCTCCAATTGAAAAAATAAATTGAAATTAATTTATAATAATAGAAAAAGCAAATAAGTACAAACTTTTAACAAGTTTAATTATAACACCTTTTATTATTTATAATCCTATAGGTGATAATTTACCTATAGGATATGGTGGATGAGGTGTATATATTTGAGTTAAACTGGTAATTTTATTATTATCTTATGTACTAATATATCACTACTTATATTCTATTTTTTGAAACGTAGTTGAACAAAGTGTATACGAAGTTTTTGACTGATTTTTTGATAAAATAGGTGGCTTTAAACTAGATCCTAGTTTTAATGTAATTTATCTAGAAAATATTATTATAATTGTAGAATATATATGCTACCATTATTTTTTATATTTTCTTTTTATAATGTAGTGATAAAATTGTAATTTTATGGGTGATGCTATCGTAATTATTTTAATTCAAAATGTTTTAATCTTTTGTGTAATTTTTTGATTACTAACATGAGGTGCTGAATTTTTTTACACCAACAAACAACAAGCTACAAAAAAACAATTTTATGAATGCGGATTCAAAACAATGTCCGAATTAAATATACAAATTAACTTTAATTTTTTTATGTTGGCAGTATTTTTAATATTATACGATATTGAGTTTACTTTTTTATTTCCAATTTTATTTAACTATTATTTGTTTACAATTGTTGAATTTAGTTTAATATTTACTTTTTTAATGTTAATAGTCGCTTCTCTTTGATATGATTGAGTACACAACGCGCTATCATGATCAATAGAATAAAATAATAGGTGAGTATAGCTCAATTGGTAGAGCGTTAGATTGTGGATCTAAAGGTCATAGGTTCGATCCCTATTACACACCCCATGATAAAAAAAAAATTTAATGAAAAAAATGATAGCTTTTTACACGAAAGTTTTTTTTGAAGCCAATCATTAGATATTATGTTAAAAATAAAAATAGAAAAAATTTTATACACATCTAGTTACATAGGATCCAGTATTGCTGAACCTATTTCAGGTTTTCTATCGACTTTTAGAATACTTGTTAATAATAATTTTGAAGAAACTTTAAACGCAACATGATATAAATTATTTTATATAAATAATATTTTTATAAAACAAATAATGAATAAAAATAATAAAAATGCTTACGAGAACCCAAACATATTAGTTATAAGTTTAAAATCTAGACAATTAAGAATAACTTTACAATCAACTAATAAAACAATATACAACATATCAGTTGGTAGAATTCTATCATCATTAAAAATCTTTGAAAAAGCCAAAAAAAAATCTAATAAAGGAGAGCGTTTATTTTTAGAGTATTTAAATAATTTTTTACAAGAAAATATTGAAAAATTTGGCAAACAAAAAACAACAATTTTTAAAATAAACCATTTTAAAAAATATTTTCCAATGGAAGAACAAATTTATAAAATTTGTAATAAATACCTTAGTATTTTTTATAATATTATAGAGATGAGAATTCCAAATAATTTTTTTAAATATAAAAAAATAAGATCTATTAAAAGAAGACTAAAAAAACGCATAATTAAAAATGAAAATGCACTAAATAATTTTTAAAATAAAATTGATTATAGTTTTTATTATTACAATATTCTATATAACAACTAATTTATATTTCTTTATAAATATAAATAAAAATATAAACAAATATATATTTATTTTTTTAATAATATTAGGTACTTTTTTATTTAAAAACTATACGATTGAATCAATATATACACAACTGTTAAATAACTTAACAAATATAAATACTAATATATATATTATTATATTTTATTTTTTTAAAAAAAAAATAAATCAAAAACATAATAAAAAATTCAACCTACTAATAGTAATATACTCTATTTTAATAGTAAATATATATTGTTTTAAAACAAACATATTATTTGAAAATTTATTTAATATAAACGTAAATTTATTAAATGGTTTATTTTTGATACACCCCATATTAATATATATATTTTATAGCAATATTTTATATAAATACTTTTTAAATTTTAATAAAAAAATTTATATAAACTTTTTTAAAAATACAAAAATACAAAAAATAAGATTTTTTAAAAAAATATATAAAACAAATTTTTATATAATAGTTTTTGCTATTTTCTTAGGAAGTTGATGAGCTTTCCAAGAATTAAATTGGGGGACTTGATGAAATTGAGATTTAGTTGAGTTAATAAATTTGTACTATTTTTTAATAATTATACATATATACCATAATAATAAAATATGATTTTTTAAATATTGTAAATTATACACCTCACAAATAACGTTTGTAATTATATTTTATATTTTTATAGTTAGGTATAATTTAGTCCAATCAATACACAATTTTATTAGTATAACAAATTTAAATCAATATTTATTGTACAGTTATATAATATATATGTTTATAATGTATTTTAAATTTAAAAATAAATACAAAAAAAAAATTAAAATAAAAAACACATACAATTGTTTTAAAATAAACTATAAATTTATCTATATTTTATTTTTAAGTGTTTTACTAAAAAGCAACACCGTACCTTATTTATCGAATATTATATTTTTTTATAAAAATTTAATTACATTTAATATAAGTTTTTTGTTAATTTGATTAATTTTTTATAATATTAAACTTAAAAATAACAATTTAAACATAAACTATATTATTTTTAGTTTTTTTAACGATTTTATAATAAATATAAATATTTATTCTATTTATAGAAATATAAAAAATTATAAAATGTTACATATTATAGTATTTATATATTTTTACGTAATAATTAGTTTTAAATTTAGCTACCTTTTAAATTTAAAATTTTACGAAAATATATTATTTTACGAAAATATATTATTTTACGAAAATATATTAAAACAAAAAAATATACTAACAAACGTAATAGATAATACTAATACTTATTTATCGAACAATATAATAACAAATAAGCTATATTATTTAAACTCACTTATTGATGAGTATAATACACAAGTATCTTATTCAAAAATATTTCATATATATTGGGAAGAAATATTTAATAATAATAAATATTTATATACTTATAACTACTTAATTAATTTTATATATTTTTTTTATACAATAATTTTAATTAAAATAAAAAAAAACAACATAAGTAAAATATATTAAAATAATAAACACCAAAATATAATATATATTTAAACTATATAAAAAAAAATGTAATTTTGCGTTTTAAAAATTTAAGTAATACAAAACAAGTATCTTTTAAAAGAAGGGGTTATAGAAAAACAATAAAAACTATTTTTCATTTTGGTAATAGTTTAATTTCATTATATAAAAATGCTAGATTTGAGGCTATATACTACGAACTATTTAGAAAATTTATTAAAAATATTATAAGAAAAAAAAACGCAAAACATATAAAAAAAAATTATTGAATTTTTATGAGAATGAATACACCGTTAACTAAAAAATCTAAAAACTCAAGAATGGGTAAAGGTAAAGGAACTTTATATAGATGGTTGGTTCGTTTACCTAGAGGTTATAAAATTATCGAGTTTAAAAATACTAACTACGTAAGATTAAATGTATTGACCAAAAAATGATCAAAAAAAATAGGACTACCGCTAGCTTTTATAACAAAAGTTAATTTTTAATTTTTTTAAAATTGAAAAATAATATAAAAATAAATATAAGATATAAAATGAACTTTAGCCCTAAAATTTTAAACTCTAATATCGTACTAAATAAAATAAAAACAAACAGAATTTACTGCAAAAATTTTATATTCACTATATTAGTTTTTGATTTATTTAATAATGAGTTTAATAAAAACTTTAAACCATTAAATTATAAAATACATATAATAAAGACTAGAAAACACGTTGGTTCTATACTTAGAGCTCCTTATAAAAATAAAATAGCACAATTTAGTATAGGTATTAATAGGTATTATTTAATTTTATCCTTCTCTATAAAAACAAATCTAATACCTAAAATAAATAATTCAAAAGAACTATATAATTTAATAATAAAATTATTAAATTCATACAACTACTTTGAATCCACTTTAGTAACTCAAATATCGAGAAATATAAAAATACCTATTTTATTAAATATTTTTTAATAAATTTAAATACTTAAAATTTTAAAATATTACAAAAAATTTTCTTATACGATATAAACAATATAAAAAATAATTTTATAAAAAATAAAAATAAATTTAAAAATTTATTTAAAAAATACCAACCATTAAGGTTATATGTATATTTGAGCAACATATATTATTTATTTATTATGGAAACTTATATAATAAATTTAAATAACAATAATTCATTTTTTTATAAATATAATTGAAATTTTATATAACCAGTTATCTTTTATTTTTATTTTGTTAGGGCTGCTAGTATCTGATTATATTTTATTTTTGCCAATAACAATAAACTTAATAAATTATTGAGTAATTTTTTTTAAAAATAATCTCTCACAATTAAATAAAAAAAATAATTGAGATAAATCCATAAGTGTAAAAAACATAATTGTAAGACAAAATCCATCATTTGTAATTAGAGTAAATATTATATTTAATTCTATGATGTTTTTATATTTATATGTTTTCTCCGGATATTCAACCACTTTTTGATGATCTCACTTTAAAATCAACAACTATTTATTGTATTTATATATGTTAATTATTCTAATTAATAATTATTTTTTATACATAACCGAAAAACATATTAAAATATCTAATAAATACTCTGTAGATTTTATATTCTCAATAATTAATATAACTTTATTTATACCGTTAATTTTTTTAGCTAATACTTTATTTACCTTTTTTTTTTTAATAGAGTTAGTTTCTTGTTCAATTTTTTATAAATTTATTGTTAGTAAAATTTATTTTAAAAATAAAAATACTAATGATAATTATTTTTCTATTTTTTCTAAAAATTACTTAAATGTTTTATTTTACCAATATTGATCATCCTTTTTTAGTTCAGTCTTAATTATATTTTCCTTTTTTTTTTTCTATACATACACTGGAACAACTGAGTGATCTATTATGAATTTCATAATTTCTTCTAATAGTCAAATTAATTATAATAAAAATTACATATCAACTATAATTATTTGTATAGTATTTATAATTGGTTTTATAGTTAAATTGGGTATTGCACCGATACAATTATATAAAATAGAAGTTTATAAAGGACTACCCTTTTTATCTATATTTTTTTACACAACATTTTATTTTCTAATATTTTTTTTATTTTTTTCATTATTATTTATATATTATCTGTCATCTTTAACCAATTTTTATTGAATAATATTATTTATAATATCTATAATAGGTTTATTTTATATATTATCAATATTATTTGACATTAATTTATTCAAATCTTTTTTAGCTTATAGCACAATAATAAATAGTGTATCTTTTATATTACTATTGTTGTCTATAATTTTTTAATAATTAAAAATTGAAACAATTAAAAAAAAATTACATAAATCAAATAAGTTTACAAAAACATTTAAGAAAAAATCTACTCGAAATAAATCAAATAAAACCACATAAAAATATTAAAAATAACATAACTTTTTTTGAAAACATTATGCTAAACCCACAAATTCAAAAAAATTCTGTTGGATCAGAAGGATCAATGTATGTTAGTTATATATCACACCCTACAAGTGATAAATTTTATGAGGGTAAATATTATGCTTTTGAGAGTTATATGTCAATTTTAGATTATTTAGATTGTGGTTATATTAATTATAGATTTAACTACAAATATAAATACTCCCTTATAACTTATTTTATACCATTTTTAATAAAAAATGGTAAAAAAATACAAACAATTAATAATATAGTCACAGCAATTTCCTCTATACTATTTAAATTAAACAGATATGATATTAGTTATTTTAATAATTATACTTTCGCTAGTCAATTTAAATACTATGTAGCTAATACTAACGAAATTTATAACTTAAATTTTGTTTTAAACTGAATAAATATTATTTATAGACCAGTTTTTGATATTAAATGTTTTAATGTGCCGAAAATACATAAAAAAAAATCAAACAACGATTTATTATTTAAAATAGTATACTTAGCAGATAAAAATAGATTAAAAACAGCTAATAAACACATAGCTATTTGTATAAAAAAAGAACAAGAAAATAAATTAGAAAAAAGAATCAACAATGTTTTTTTAGACATATTATTAAGTTACAAAAACTCTTATTTATATACAAGAAAAATGTATATATACCAACAAGCTATGGATCTATAAAATAATTAAATGTTATTAGTAAAAGCAGTTAAAACTTTAGTATTAGGAGGATGTATGATGCCAATTGCTTTTGGTGCTTTAGGAACAGGTGTATTATTCGCTGGTTTTAATATTGCAGTATCTAGAAACCCAGAAGAATCTGAAGGTTTATTTAACAACACTTTAATGGGTTTCGCTTTCATTGAAACTTTCGTATTCTTATCTTTTTTTTTAGGAGGTGCAGTTTACGTAATATAATTAATTAAAAAATGCCGTATTTTGTCTTATTATTTAAAATATTAATATTTTGTGTTGTTGCTATAGCAACTAGAGGGACACTACCTAGATATAGATTTGATCAATTTACACAGTTAAATTGAAAACACTTTATATATATATGATTAGGTTTTCTAATGTTTAATATTATTTTTGTAACCTTCTTTATTTAAACCATAAAACTATGCTTAAGTAGCTCAGTGGTAGAGCGTCAGGCTGAAAACCTGAAGGTCATTGGTCCGATTCCATTCTTAGGCAACTTTTAAAAAAAATAAATTATATTATGTATTAAACTAATATAATATAATGTTTTTAGGTATTTTTAAAGATTTTTGAAGACTACAAAACAAAAAAATAGTACCTTTATATTTTTGATTATTTCTATATTCTTTTATTACAAGTTTAGATAGCAATTTTTTTATATGTTCTTATCTAAGAGATGAAATTTTTGGAAAAGATGAAAATACTTTTTTTGTTATTTTGTTTTATATATTATATTCTTTTATTTCTTTTTTTTTTAAAAAAATAAAAAAAAATAAAAATATAATAATATACTCTATTTTATATACACGTAATATGTTAGTAGAAATAATTTTATTTAGATTCAAACAATATATATTAAAATATACAACTTTCAAACACATTTTAATTTTTAACTTTCAAAAAATAAAATCTTTCAATATATTTTTATTGAATTCGTATAAAACTTATTATATTAACTTGTTAATAATTTATATTCTTAAACTTATAGAAAATAATTTTATAATATGACAACCAATATTTAAAACATATTCTATCTTTGGTTTTTATAAATCTACAAGATTAAACTATACTGATTTAAAAAATGAAAATTTAAAAAGACTAAAATATTAATTTTTAATTTAAAATGAAAAAACTAAATTTTATAAAAAAAATAAATTTATTAAAAAAAATTGATAACATTAATTCTATAAATTTTTCTAATGAAAAATTTTATTCAAATTATTTTAACACAATAAAAATAAAAGAGTTCTATAATTATAATCACAATTTATTTAAGATGATAATTTATAAAAACAGTAATAATATAATATTTACATCAAATAAATACTTGTTAAAATATTACTTTGATATAAGGTTTTTAAATTTTATTAATACTGTATTATTAATAGACAATCACACATTGTATTTATATCGAAATTTTATGAATAATAAAATACATACCAGCTATGATTTAACTTTAATTCATACACTGGCTCTATCAAATATAATAAAAAAGGGACAAATGACAAGAAAAAATATAAACAGTGTATTAAATATAAGAGATCAATTTAAAGCAACTAATGAAAAAATTTTAAATAAAACTACTATAGTAGATATTACTATAAAAAAGTTAATAGAAAGTAAATTAAAACATAAAGTGTCAATAAACTTTGATCAATATTCAATTAAATTTTTTAAAAAAAAAAATTTATATGCTAAAATTTTACGAAGAAAAATGAGAAGAATGAGAAGAATGTTAAGATGGGCAAAACTATCATTAAGAAACTTTTTAAGAATTTCTTTAGTATTTTTATGTACAAAAGATATAGATATTTTTGCGAAAGTGTTATTAAGAATTATGAACTCTATGCATTATAAAAATCACAGACGTTTTTTATATTATTTAAAATTATTTATATCTAAATCCCTTAACTATTATTATGACGTTTTAAAATTCGAAGGTTTTTTTTTTTACTTAAGTGGTAAAATAAGCGGTGGAGGTAATTCAAAAAAAAAAAGATATGCTATAAGATGTGGTAAATATAGCTTAACCAATAAAATGTTAAAACTAAAATTTAAAAAAGGATTAATTCATACAAAAACTGGTGTATTAGGTTATAGATTTATGATATCTTATAATTAATTAATTATTGGGCTGCAGTTTTACCCTTTTTTTTAAAAATTGTTTGACGTGCAAAACGTAAACCTCTTTTGGTAAAAATGTTGTTAGCTCTTATTTTTCTTACTAAAACCGAGTCTTTTGTTAAATGTTTGTAATTATTTTTTAAAAGTAACACTTTATTTTTACTCAAACGTTTTAAAATAATGTTATTTCCTATAAAAAAACATTTATGAGCTCTATTAAAAAATAAAAACAAATTCTCACTTTTTTTCTTGAATTTAAAACCTTTACCGGTAAATTTTATTTTATTAAAAAAAATACTATCTCAACTAAATAAAAATTTATCTATTTCTTGATTAAAAACATTGGTACTAGCATTATTAACTATGTTTTGAATTTTAATAGTATTACTATCTTTATTTACAAAAACTATATTATTATAAGTATTAATACTAAAGTAATAATCTTCGTTATATAAATATATGAAATTACCCATATTTTTTTTATTTTTTAAAACTAAATAATTAATATTGTATGGCACAAAAAAATTTACATCTTTCATTATCAACTATTTAAACTTATATTTTGCAATTGACCTAAAGTACCTTTTCTATTTAATTCATGTCTACCAATACCTGTAAACTTATTTACATTTTTTCTGTAGCCATTAAATTTACATATTTTATGATATTTTTTATATAATATCTTATTGTTATTTAAAATCATATAAGAGTAAGATCTATTTAAAGTTTTTATATTTCTGTTATAAAATAAGCTTTTTAAAATTATATTTTTTAATTTATTTCTATATATGTATATTTTTTTATATTTACTTTTTAAAGTGTTTTTTCTACGTCTTATTAACATTTATTTTTATCTATCTATTTCACCAAAAACAATATCAACTGTACCAACTAAAGCAACAATATCTGCTAAAAAATGACCCTTACCTATTTTAGGTAATACTTGTAAATGATGTAATGCTGGTGATCTTACTTTACATTTATACGGTTTATTACTACCGTCAGACAACATACTAACACCAAATTCACCTTTTGGTGATTCTACTGATTGATATGTATAACCAGACTCTACAATAAACCCCTTACTTCATATTTTAAAATGATTAATTAATTCTTCCATAGAATTATAATCATTTTTTATGTTTTTTAAATTTAAATCATTGTTATTTAAATATTTTAAAACCAAATGAGGTAGAATAGTAGTATGCTTATTAAAATTATTATCATTAACTAAATATCTATTATTTATTAATGACTTACTATTATTAAATTTCGATATTTTATTGATAGACTGATTAACGATATTAACACTTTCACTCATTTCATTCATTCTAATTAAAAATCTATCGTAACAATCGCCGTGTTGACCCACATAACTTCTAAAATTTAAATAATAATAATTAGCATAAGATTCTGTTTTACTTAAACGTAAATCTCGTTTTAAACCACATGATCTAGCCATAACACCAGTTAAACCGTAATCCAAACATGTTTTAAAAGAATATGTACCAATATTTATCAATCTTTGTTTTCATATTTTATTATAAGTTAATACATTATGCATTTCGTTTAAAGATGTAAAAAAATTTCTACCAAACTCTAAAATGTCCTCTAATAAAAAAGATGATATACTATTTAAATTTACTTCGTTTGGTCTATAAAAAGCCGCGTGCATTCTAGCACCACTAACCCTTTCATAAAACTCCATTAATTTTTCTCTTTCTTCAAAAGCTCAAAAAACCGATGACATACTTCCTACATCCAAAGCATGACAAGCAACAGCTAACAAATGATTTAAAATTCTTGTTAACTCATCATACATTGTTCTAATTTGAGTAAATGTAGCGGAATAATTTGTTGTACCTAATAAAGACTCAATACTCAAACAATAAGCATGTTCTTGAACCATCATAGAAACATAGTCAAATCTATCAAAATAAGGCATACCTTGTAAATAAGGTCTATCTTCAATTAATTTTTCACTACCTCTATGTAATAAACCAATATGTGGATCAAAACGTTCTGCTATTTCTCCATTTAACTGTAATATTAATCTTAAAACTCCATGAGCTGCTGGATGCTGCGGACCAAAATTTAAATTCATTGTTTTAATTTGTTTTGCGTTTGTCTGACTTCTAGGAGACTCTGGTTTTCATAATTGAAATATACTTCTATTCATGTATTATATGTCAAATTTAAACAACATTTGAATTGATAATAGTTTAACCTCATATGGTTTATCATTATTAATATTAAATATTATAAACTATTTAATAGTATTTTTATTAATAATTTCAATTATTTTATTATGTGACTTTTCTAAATTTAAAAGCTTAAATCAATTTAAAGAATTTAATTCTTATACTTTTATATTGTACACATTAATTTTTAGTATATTATCTATGGCAGGTATACCTCCTTTACTAGGATTTACAGGTAAATTTCTAGCTATTCTTTACTCATCTTTTAAATCACAATTTTTAATAATATTTTTTATGACTATATTAAATATTTTCGGTATGTATTTTTATATTCAAAATCTACGCTTTACTGTAAAAAAAAATAAGTCATCAATTTTAAACTATAAAAATTATTATGTAAATATAAACTACTCTATAATTTTAAATATAGTTATATTAAATTTTTTAAATATTTTTGGTATTTTGTTTTTAAATGACATATTAATAATTTTAAATTATATTACATCTTTTTTATTTATATAAAATATCTTTCTTTACATTAAAAAAACAAGTATTCTTTTATTTTTATATTGGGATCGTTATGCAAAAATAAAATCAAAGGTAATTTACATAGAAAATTAAGAGCAAGAATTCTTGGCGATAATCCACAAAAAAAAGGTGTAGTCATGAAAGCAAGAATAGTTACACCAAGAAAACCAAACTCAGCTAGACGTCCAGTAGCTAAAGTAATACTTGTTAACAAAAAACGTCTAACATCTCATATACCTGGAATAGGACATAATATAAGAAGGCATTCGTCTGTACTAGTTAGAGGTGGTGGCGCTAGAGATTTACCTGGTGTTAGATATACTTGTATTAGAGGAGTTTTTGATTTCTCAAAAGTTTTAAATAGGTTTAATAGAAGATCGAGATACGGAGTACCGAAACCAGATGAAGAAAAAAAAAAACTAAGAAGAAAATTTAGAGTTTAATATATATATATATATATATGAGAGTAGATTATATAGTAACACCAGTAAATGCTGTTGTATCCTGAGCAAGGCAAGGATCTTTTTGACCATTAACTTTTGGTTTAGCTTGTTGCGCTGTTGAAATGATGCACGCAACAGTAAGTAGGTATGATTTTGATAGATTCGGTGTAATATTCAGAGCTACACCAAGACAAGCAGATTTAATTTTAGTTGCAGGTACTTTAACAAATAAAATGGCACCCGGACTTAGAAGACTATACGAACAAACCTTAGACCCTAAATGAGTTTTATCTATGGGAAGTTGTGCAAACGGTGGTGGTTACTATCACTATTCTTATTCTGTTGTCAGAGGTTGTAATAGAATAATACCTGTAGATATATATGTTCCTGGATGCCCACCAACAGCGGAGGCTTTAATGTTTGGTGTATTACAATTACAAAAATCACTATACAGGCAAATTAATGAAAATGAAAAAAAATATAATAAAAAAGATATCACTTTCTAATAAAAAATTTTTCTTAAATTATAAAAAAGAAGTAAAATATATTCTAAAAAAAAGAAATTATAAATTTAAAAAATTTAAAAAATTAATGTTATTTTCTAGATATATAACAAATTTTTTAAAAAATACAGTTATTTTTAAAAAATTAAATTTAAAAATTAAAAATAATTTATTAATAAAAAAATATATATATATAAATTCTATAACTCATGGTTTAGATTTAAAATACGATAATTTAGTTGTACAAAATTTATATCAAAAAAATATATATTCATCAAATTTTTTTAAAAATAAACACATTATTGCTAAAAACGATGATATTAATATAAATAAATTATATAAATTTTTAATATTAGTGGAAAATAATAATTATATAAATTTTGAAATAAATAACAACACAAATGATTATTTTTTAAATAATTTAAATTTATTTTTCTCAATTATTTGGGAATATCAAATTTTAATTAAGCAAATATATTTGTTAAAATTAATTTTAAAATGTTTTTAAAAAAATATAAACCCAAAACACCGTCTTTAAGATTCAAAAAAGATATATATAAAATGTCACCTTTTATAAAAAAAAATAATTTATTTTATATGAAATATAAAAGTAAATCAGGTAAATCTAAATACGGTACTTCTATACTTCGTACTAGAAGCCATAACAGGTTTAATAAATATATTAGTATAAATTTAAATAGAAGCACAACCACTAATTTAGCCTTAATTACATCATTAAATTATATCAATAAAAGCTCATGTTTTATTGGATTAATAAAATATTCAGATAATTCACTATCTTACATTAAATTATCAAATGGTTTATTTATAGGTAATTTTACAAAAACAATAGATAGGCCAATAAACTTCTCATTTAATTTTAAAAATATATTAGGTTGTTTTATGATATTAAATTTAGCACCTAAATATTGTGTTTTTTCTAATATTATTTCTATAAATGACAAAAACTCTAAATATGCTAAATCAGCGGGTACTTATTTAAGTATAATTAAAAAAATAAAAGAACATAATATATTTATTTTAAAATTACCTACAGGAAAAAAAAAGTATTTTAGTGGTTTTTCAAAAGCAACTATAGGTAGAAACTCAAATTTCTTAAATAAATTTATTGTAATAGGTAAAGCTGGTATAAATAGGTGAAAGGGTTTTAAACCTGTAGTTAGGGGTGTAGCTATGAATCCAGTAGATCATCCGCACGGTGGTAGAACAAAAACAAATCAACCAGAAATGTCTCCTTGGGGATGAATAACAAAAAAAAATAAATAATAATTATATGGGTAAATCACACTGACGTTTAAAATTTATAGCAAAATCAACTATGTCTAAAATAATAAAAGAATCTATAGGTGTTAAAATAAAAAAAAAAAACTCTATTATTATGAATAAATCATCTACTATACCGTCTTCACTAACAGATAATATTTTTTTTATACACAAAGGTAAAAAATATAGAGAATTAAAACTGTTGGATTTTCATGTTGGTTTTAAATTTGGAGAATTTATTTTAACAAGAAAACCTCATGTTTACCCAAAAAAATCAAAAAAAAAATCAAAATCTTTTAGAAGATAATAATTAAATGGGTCTAAAAAGTTTACCATTATTAAATAAATCAGGTATATCTATGTATTGAACAAATGTGTGAGATAGTATTAAACTTTACAAAAAATATAGCTTAAGTTTTTTATTTTTAAACGATGTTATATATCATTATTTAAATGAAAATTTATATTACTATTGTCTAATAAAAATAAGAAAAATAGGGGATGAATACAGGGGAAACAGAGGTTATAAGCACATAAATATAAGTAAAATTAAAAAATCTTATAATCTTAGACATTATTATTTAGGAAAAATATTATTTTTAAAATATCAAAATTGAGTAGTTGTACTAATAAATTTTTTCACAGTTAAAAGATTTAAATATCATTATAAAAATAAAATATTAAGTACACATAAGAAATTATTTAAGTGTTTAAGAAAAAATCCTTATAAATATGCCTTTAAAATAGAAAACTATAAATATAAATTTTAAAAAATGAAAGATTTTTTACAACTAAATGGTTATATATTCAACAAAGATACTAATTTTTTTTCTACAAAAAATAAAATTTATGGTTGAAAAATAAATACTTATAAATTAATATATGATAGATTTGAACACTTCATACCTGATAACATAATTTCATATAAAGATGCAGAATGAAAAAAATTTAAATCCATAATTATAAAATTTTTCCCTAAAAGTAGAAACTTAAAAAACAGAGTTGAAAGTAATATCTTTTTTTTAGATTATTTAAATACATATAGAGGTTTGAGACACTCTAAAGGTTTACCTGTTAGAGGACAAAGAACATGAACAAACGCTTGATCTGTTTATAGATCTAATTTAAATTTAAGAAAATTTAAACTCGAAATAGCAAAAAGAGTTTACGGAAATATGCCCATTTCAACACTAAATATAATATATTTAGCAGAACAGATAAATTATATTTGAAAATTACAATGAAAAAAAGAATGATTACAAGCTAGAAGTAAAAGATTAAAATTAATGCAAAAAGAGCATAGTATGTTTAAAATTGACATAAATTCTATGTCTAAAGGATATATAGACGGTTTTGAAAGAAAAAAAGAATTATCAAAAAAAAAAAAAGCTCAACAAAAAAAAAATATATTTACTTTAGGTTTTGAGCCTGGATTTACTTTATATTATTTAAAACCAAATAACTCATTAAGTACAAAAGAAAGAAATAAAATTAAAATAATATTAACAGAAGACGATAACAAAACTAAAATCATTCAAAAAAAAAAAAAAATAATATCAAAAAAAAAACCAGATAAAAAAAAAAAAAAAAACTCATCATGAGATTAAAAAATTTTTAATTTAAATGTATTTAAAATGATTAAAATTAATTAAAACTAAAAACACACTAAAAAAAATATATAAAAAATATGGTTATTTTATAATAAAAAATGTTTATAGTTACTTTTATAAAAATAATAAACTTAAAGAAGAAAACAAAATAATTACTTTTTTATTAAAAATAATTAAAAATAAAAAAATACTATTCTTGGTTAAAAAAAATTTAACTAAAAAAATAAAAATACACAAACTAAAACTAAAAAAAAGAAAAAGAAAATTCAAATTTCCTAAATTAAAATTAATCACTTTAACAAAAACACTTCATAGTAAAAAAAAAAAAATAAATAAATTACTTTATTTTTTAAAATATTTTTTAATATTTAAAAAGAGATTTACAAGATTGTTTAACTTATCGAAAATTAAATCTAGGTTATCTAAACGTCGTTTTTTTAAAAAAAAAATAAAAATAAAAAAAATAATAAAATATTTTAAAAAAAATAAAAATAATTTTGATAGAAGTAAGAATATTAATTTAGCTCATGTTGATTATTTTTTTAATAAACAAAGACGATATAAAAAATTAGATAGATTACACGATATAAAAAAAAAATATATAAGATATCTAGATAATAATAGATCTATTTATAAAATACATAAATATAGGTCTAAACATAATTTTAAATTTATTAAAAGACATATAAGATCCATATCATCCTTAAGTATTAAAACTAGATTTCATATGTATGAATACTCATTAAGAAACATTGCTTTAAAATTAAGATATGCATATACGTATAGAAATGCTAACATGTTTGTTCAAGGTGGTTTTATATTTTTAAACGGAGAGCAAGAAACCAACCCATTAAAATTTATTCATAAAGGAGATATGATAGAGTTAGTGTTTTCTAAATTTATATTTAAATTAAAAAAAAAAATAAAAAAAAAAATTTACATTAGTATGAGAAAATATAAAAAATATAATTGAAAAACACTAAAAAATAAAGTAGAAAAAAATAAAAGAAGATTAAGAATATCTAGATTTGGTGAAAAAATTCTACACTACAAAAGTAAATTAACAAAAAGTTTTCAAATAGATTTTAGAACAATGACATTTATGCTAATAAATCATTTAAATGTAAGAAAAGACACTTCTTATTTAAATAAAAAAACTTTACCAATATATTTATTAAAATTATTAAATTGAAAATTAACAACTTAAAATTTTTAAATAGTATTTTATAACAGTATCTATATAAATTTTTTTTTCTTTTATAAAATTAATCTATTTTTATATATAAATTTATTCGACTCTATTTTACACTAATTTAATGTTTAAAGAATTAATACATATTTTTAGAACTTATTTCATAACTTTTAAATATTTTAAAAAAACTAATATAAATTTTATTAAAATTTTAACAAATAGTTTAATATTAATATACTTATTAATAAGTATATTAAATTAAATTAATGGTTCTAGACAAACCTTTTATTTTAGAAATCCCCACTCACATGCCGTTCCCATGATTAGATGGTTCTTTTAAGAGTACTGATGAGTCATATATTAGTATAATTGTTTTTGATAGCATAGATTGAATTTATTCAACATCAGAATCTATTTTATTTTATGATTATAAAATTTGATACTTATGAGAAGGTTTATCAAATTATAATGAATTTGACTTATTTTTTAATCAATATTGAACCTTATCTTTATCTACATCATTTTTTCAACTATTTTATTCAGTAATATTAGATAAATATATGAACGTTTTAGTACAAAACAATCCTTTTAATGCTGAATGATTTAGATTTGTGTTACACACCAAAGAAAATGCATTAATTTGATTATATCACCCTGAATTAGCTTGACACGTAAGTTCATTTAATCAATTTTTTACTTATTTTTATGGTGGTATATTTGAATTTGTTTATTTTGATAAATCAAACCCAGATATTTGTATTATTGCTCATACTTTATATCTTCATTTAATTATATTATTTTTTTTATTTACAAGCTTCGTTTTATTTTTATTCAGTTTTTATAATAATGCTAATACTGAAGAAAATACCATAGATTCTGATTACTTAACTGTAAGTGGAACAGTAGAGGCAGAAAAGGAAATAACATCTATAGATGATTATTTAGGGCTAGTGTTTATAGTTTCATACGTATTTGGGGTGTTTTTTTATATACATGCTTGAACTACAATTGTTGAGAAATCAGCCCTATTAATGAGTTATTACTCAATATTTATTATGTTTATTTTTGTTTTAGGGATGCCAACCTTAATTTTATATGATTTGGGTATTTTTTTTCTAGCTTACTTAAAAGGAGCAGGTAAAAACACAAATAGTCTAGTAGAAGTAATTTTTGATTATATCGCTTGTATTGTGTTTTATACTAGAATTTTAGCACAATGAGTAAGAATTGTTTTAATGTTAATAACTTTTTTAAGTTTATCACATTATGTAGCAGAATTTGAAATAACAAATAATGTTTTAATGGGAAACGAAAATCAATCTGATAATATGAATGAACTAAATTCTAACCATTCTACAACTTACTACATATTAACAGTTTTACCCGGTAAATTTATATATTGAATATATGAAATATTACATACTTTATTTTTAGTTTCTTCTCAATTTATTGCTTTTTTCGCAATTGTATTTTGATTATTTTTATTTTTATATACTTTTTTCATAATTGAAAAACATGAAGATTTTTTTTCTAAAAAAAGAGAAGAAAGAAAAAAAAAATTAATTAGTATTTTGAATTTAAAATAATATATATATATATTAATTTACAAGGATGTTAAAAAATAAATTAATAAAATTTAAGTTTTTTAAATTTATTCAATCAGGGTTTTATTTAGATTTTATTATTAAAAATTTTTCAGAAATGTTTATGAGAAACGTTTTTATCTACAGTTCAATTTTTTTCGGTGAAAAATTTATGATAGAATATTTAACAAAAAAAACTATAGATAGTTTCATATTTAATTCAAATAAAATAAATTTTTTACAATTATTTGAATCTAAATATTTTATACAAATAATATCATTAATTTTGTATTTAATATTTATAACACTATTTATATTATTATATATATAATAATATAAAATTTAAATTAAATTTATGTATGTCAAGACTAATTTTATTACAAGCATTTAAATATTTAAATTATATTTTACACGTTATTATATTATTTATACTAATTTCAATAAAATTTAAAAAATATTAAAAAAAAATAAAATAAATGAATATAATTTTAATTTAGTAAATTTCAATATGTTTTTTGAAATTGAAGCTTAGAGATCTACCTCTAAAACTAAAAAAATTTAAATCCTATAGTGAACTAGTACTGCGAAGGAAAGGTGAAAAGATTTTTAAATATTTTAAAAGATTCTGAAATTTAATGCTATACACAGTTAAAGTAATATATTTTAACGTACCTTTTGCATAATGGGCTAGCAAGTTTATATAATTAGCGAGTAATTTATTAAAATAAAAATACGAATTGAAAAAAAATAGTTAATTATATAAGACCCGAAGCTAAGTGATCTAATTATGATTAGGTTAAGGGTAATATTTACCTAAGGACCGAACTCTTAAATGTTGCAAAATTTTGGGATAAATTGTAATTAGGGGTGAAAGGCTTATCAAACTTAGTTATAGCTGGTTTTCCACGAAACCTATTTAAGTAGGGTGATATTTTTATTTTAAACAGGTTTAAATAACTATATTAATAGCTAATTTGTTAATTATAAAATTAGGATATAATAATTGTTTAAATATTAAATATTAATCAGACTATTAGCGCTAAGGTTAATAGTCAAGAGAGAAACAGCTCAGATTAAACAATAAGGTCTACAAAAGTAAATAAATACCGAGATTATTTTTAATAAGACCTATAAGATGTAGGCTTGGAAGCAGCCTTCATTTTAAGAAAGCGTAAAAGCTCAATATAGAGAATATTATTGTTTTTAAATAATTGATGTAAAAATAATCGTAAATGGATAGAATAATTTTTACTTACCGAATTGATAAATCGAAAGATGGTAGTGGAACATTTTGTATAAATAAATAAAATTGTGAAGTTTTATATTTTATCAATAAAGATAATGCTAGCATGAGTAGTAGACATAATGTGAGAATCATTATCGCTTAATGTACAAGGGTTACTAAATTTGATAATCTTATTTAGTGTAAGTCGATTTCTGTGATTTAAATGTTTAATTTTATCTATGAATATAAAATATAAAATACATAATAATTTATTTTATATACTATATTAAATTTATTATAGTATATAGTTTAAAAATAAATTAGTTGCTGGAAATGTTTATATTTTTTAAATCGTACCAACTCTAACACAAGTGTACAAGTAGAATATATAAAAGCGAAAGAGTAAAAGATATTAAAGGAACTAGGCAAAATTACCCTGTAACTTCGGGAGAAAGGGGGCTTTAAGCAACAAAAAAGAGAGGGTAGCGACTGTTTAATAAAAACATAAGATTCTGCTAAATTTAAATATGATATATTGAATCTGACATCTGCCCGGTGCTGCAAGGTGAACAAGTTCTGGTTTTTAGCTAGAACCTTAAACCCCAGTAAACGGCGGCCGTAACCCTGACGGTCCTAAGGTAGCAAAATTCCTTGGCGGGTAAGTTCCGTCCTGCATGAACGATGTAACGACTGCCCTGCTGTCTCTAATATCTGCTCTACGAAATTGAAATTTCCGTGAAGATGCGGCAATATTACAACTAGACGGGAAGACCCTATGCACCTTTACTATTATCTATTAATATTTTTTTCTTATATTTAACTAGACAAGTAGGAGGTATTTACTAAAAATGGAAAACTACTTAAATATTTTTTAAAAATAAAAATAAATTTAAAATAATTATACTATTTATTTTATAGAAAGATAGTTTGACTGGGGCGGTCTCCTCCTAAATAGTAACGGAGGAGTATAATGACTTGGGGTATTTAATTTTAATTTAAATCAATATTGGAATGAATTTACTAAGTTTGATTAAAGTACATACAAGTATTTTAAGGATATTTTTTGTCTGTCATATTGACCCGATATAATTTTGTAGAAAATATATCGATCAACGGATAAAAGGTACGCTAGGGATAACAGGCTTATGGGTTTTGAGAGTTCTTATTAATAAACCCGTTTGGCACCTCGATGTCGGCTCATCACATCCTGGCGGTGAATAATCTACCAAGGGTCCGGCTGTTCGCCGGTTAAAGTGGTACGTGAGCTGGGTTTAAAACGTCGTGAGACAGTTTGGTCCCTATCTGTTGTAATTAAAAGAAAACAAACGAAAATTAACTTTAGTACGAGAGGACTAGGAAAATTTAATCACTGGTATACAAATTACTCTAATAAAATAAGGGTATGGTTTGAACGCTACATTAAACGTGATAATTACTGAATTATATATAAGTAAGAATCTCATTTGTATTGTTTTCTAATAAATTTTTATAAGACAAATTAATTTAAGTAAATTATTTAAGTGAAGCTCTCATTAGTGAATAAATTTTTACTTATAATTTAATATTAACTACAGTTTGCTTTTTTTTACTTATGTGATGGAACTGGTAGACATGTGCGACTTAAAATCGCATTCCTTCGGAGTGCCGGTTCGACCCCGGTCATAAGTATATTATATTAAATTTTAAAATAACTTAAAATAATAGTAGTTAATAAAAAACAGCATTAGATGGATGCCTGGGATTTAAATGTTTTCGTAAACACACTTACGTTATCTATTTAGTAAATAATATATTGATATGTTTATTTATTGGAAATTAATAGATTTAAATTTAAAATAATAAAGCGAAACATCGTAGTAATTATTTTAATAAACTCAATTGAGAATAATATAACGGTGAGTTACTATTATTAGTTTTATTACTTAAAAAAATTGAAAATTTTTTTAAAAATTATTTTAAAAGGTAAAAATCCTGTAAATTTAAATAAATATTTAAAGAGGTGGTGGCTGAACGGTTAAAGCGGTAGACTGTAAATCTATTGGGTAACCATAGCCGGTTCGACTCCGGTCCACCTCAAATTTCAACAACTTTAAATAACTGTAGTTAATAAAAAACAGCATTAGATGGATGCCTGGGATTTAAATGTTTTCGTAAACACACTTACGTTATCTATTTAGTAAATAATATATTGATATGTTTATTTATTGAAAATTAATAGAT